CATATATGCCATGGTTCCTTACTTCGACAGGATACAAATATCTAAATTTGATATTTTTAGATACTTTTTCAGGCCTATTGCCGATACTAAGTAGCAGCCAAAAATTTGTATCTGTTTTTCATGATATTATGCATGGATTAGATATATCATGGCAAATTCTTCATAAAAAATTGTATCTTCCACAATGGAATCTGATAAGTGAGATTTCGAGTAAGTGTTTACATAATCTTCTTCTGTCCAAAGAAATATTTCATCGAAATAATGAGTCACCATTGATATCGACACATCTGAGATCGCCAAATGTTCGGGAGTTCCTCTATTCAATCCTTTTCCTTTTTCTTGTTGCTGGATATCTCGTTCGTACACATCTTCTTTTTGTTTCTCCAGCCTATAGTGAGTTACAGACAGAGTTCGAAAGGGTAAAATCTTTGATGATTCCATCATACATGATTGAGTTGCGAAAACTTCTGGATAGGTATCCTACATCTGATACATCTGAACTGAATTCTTTCTGGTTAAAGAATCTCTTTCTAGTTGCTCGGGAACAATTAGGAGATTCTCTAGAAGAAATACGGGGTTCCGCTTCTGGGGGCAACATGCTAGGGAGTGGCGGTCCCACTTATGGGGTCAAATCAATACGTTCTAAGAATAAATATTTGAATATCAATCTCATCGATATGATCGATTTCATAAGTATCATACCAAATCCCATCAATCGAATCGCTTTTTCCAGAAATACGAGACATATAAGTCATACAAGTAAAGAGACCTATTCATTGATAAGAAAAAGAAAAAAGGTGAACGGTGATTGGATTGATGATAAAATAGAATCCTGGGTCTCGAACAGTGATTCGATTGATGATAAAGACAGAGAATTCTTGGTTCAGTTCTCCGCCTTAACGACAGAAAAAAGGATTGATCAAATTCTATTGAGTCTGACTCATAATGATCATTTAGCAAAGAATGACTCTGGTTATCAAATGATTGAACAACCGGGAGCAATTTACTTACGATACTTAGTTGACATTCATAAAAAGTATCTAATGAATTATGAGTTCAATACATCCTGTTTAGCAGAAAGACGGATATTCCTTGCTCATTATCAGAAAATCACTTATTCACAAATCTCCTGTGGGGCTAATAGTTTTCATTTCCCATCTCATGGAAAACCTTTTTCGCTCCGCTTAGCCCTCTCTAGGGGTATTTTAGTGATAGGTTCTATAGGAACTGGACGATCCTATTTGGTCAAATACCTAGCGACAAACTCCTATGTTCCTTTCATTACAGTATTTCTGAACAAGTTCCTGGATAACAAGCCTAAGGGCTTTCTTATTGATGATAGTGACGATATTGATGATAGTGACGATATTGATGATAGTGACGATATCGACCGGGACCTTGATACGAAGCTGGAGCTTCTAACTATGATGAATGCGCTAACTATGGATATGATGCCGGAAATAGACCGTTTTTATATCACCCTTCAATTCGAATTAGCAAAAGCAATGTCTCCTTGCATAATATGGATTCCAAACATTCATGATCTGGATGTGAATGAGTCGAATTATTTATCCCTCGGTCTATTACTGAACTATCTCTCCAGGGATTGTGAAAGATGTTCCAATAGAAATATTCTTGTTATTGCTTCGACTCATATTCCCCAAAAAGTGGATCCCGCTCTAATAGCTCCGAATAAATTAAATACATGCATTAAGCTACGAAGGCTTCTTATTCCACAACAACGAAAGCACTTTTTCACTCTTTCATATACTAGGGGATTTCGCTTGGAAAATAAAATGTTCCTTACTAATGGATTCGAGGCCATAACCATGGGTTCCAATGTACGAGATCTTGCATCACTTACCGATGAGGCCCTATCGATTAGTATTACACAGAAGAAATCAATTATAGACACTAATCTAATTAGATCTGCTCTTCATAGACAAACTTGGGATTTGCGATCCCAGGTAAGATCGGTTCAGGATCATGGGATCCTGTTCTATCAGATAGGAAGGGCTGTTGCACAAAATGTACTTCTAAGTAATTGCTCCATAGATCCTATATCTATCTATATGAAGAAGAAATCATGTAACGAAGGGGATTCTTATTTGTACAAATGGTACCTCGAACTTGGAACGAGCATGAAGAAATTAACGATACTTCTTTATCTTTTGAGTTGTTCGGCCGGATCGGTCGCTCAAGACCTTTGGTCTCTACCCGAACTCGATGAAAAAAACGGGATCACTTCTTATGGACTCGTTGAGAATGATTCTGATCTAGTTCATGGCCTATTAGAAGTAGAAGGCACTCTGGTGGGATCCTCACGGACAGAAAAAGATTGCAGCCAGTTTGATAATGATCGAGTGACATTGCTTCTTCGGCCCGAAGCAAGGAATCCCTTAGATATTATGCAAAATGGATCTTGGTCTATCGTTGATCAGAGATTTCTCTACGAACAATACAAATCGGAGTTTGAAGAAGGAGTCCTCGACCCGCAACG